GCGAGCTTAAAAAGTTCTAGGTCAATATATATATATATATATATATATATATGAACATTTAGATATGTCCATATGCTGGGCAATGCGGGAGAAAATTATTTTATTTAGGTACATGGACGCCATAGTTAAGGGTATAATAGTTTTAGATGAAAGCCTGACAATTTAGTGAGGGCAAAAACTATAGATATAAGTGGCCCTGATTCACAGATGAAAGCCTGACAATTTAGTGAGGGCAAAAACTATAGATATAAGTGGCCCTGATTCACAGATGAAAGCCTGACAATTTAGTGAGGGCAAAAACTATAGATATAAGTGGCCCTGATTCACAGATGAAAGCCTGACAATTTAGTGAGGGCAAAAAAATTTAGATATAAGTGGCCCTGATTCACAGATGAAAGCCTGACAATTTAGTGAGGGCAAAAAAATTTAGATATAAGTGGCCCTGATTCACAGATGAAAGCCTGACAATTTAGTGAGGGCAAAAACTATAGATATAAGTGGCCCTGATTCACAGATGAAAGCCTGACAATTTAGTGAGGGCAAAAAAATTTAGATATAAGTGGCCCTGATTCACAGATGAAAGCCTGACAATTTAGTGAGGGCAAAAACTATAGATATAAGTGGCCCTGATTCACAGATGAAAGCCTGACAATTTAGTGAGGGCAATTTGGCCTGTGGGGGGGGAGGGGGGGGGTTGTGAAAAAACCCATAGGTATAATAATTCGCCCCGGAAGGTTGGGGTGGGAGGCGAAATAATCGGGGTGAAAAATTGGAAGGCGCTCACGCGAAATTAAAGCCGCCACTAAAATCTACTCCGACGGGCTTTAACACGTGAGGTTTTTACACAAATTAAGAGTCCGGGGGGGGGGAAAAATAATTAGGAAAAAATAGATAATATGCAAAATGGAAAAATATTTTATGTCTAATAAACATTCACTACATGCTAACCTTCTTCTTATGCTAGACAATCACGCTTGCATTAAGTGGGACAACCTTGTTAATGTGCCATTACCCCACTCTGAGATGCCAGGGGAAAGCTCCTATATATAAAACCATTAATGCGCAACAGTTTCAAGTAAGGCCAGGTTAAGGTCTTAAAGGGACCAGATCTCATAAGGAGGGAGGCTCTTTAGATCTCAGTTATGACCGATTACGCTATTAAAGTCCATAGATTCAGTTCCGTCAGATGCCTTCTGAAGCGGGATTACTGTCACTCTTGTGTTAGGTCCATTGGAGGTTAAGATCTACCAAGTCCCTGATTTCTCTGAGGCCACATTAAGGTACGATAAGGGATATACACCAGCTTGATGTAAGAAATTTAAGAGGGTTGGAAAGAAATATTTGTGTTGGGTATAATTTATAGGGTAATTAATTGTGTATGTGTTAATTAGATAGACCATGGATAGTTATTATGCGAGTTATTTTATAAGTATTATTCGTATTGACTAGGATGGGTAGGTCCAGTTCAAAGTTTAAAATACCTGAGTTAATTGGAAATATTTGGTAAAGCAGGTTTGTTGATTGAGAGTTAGTTGATAAATCAAAGTTGTAGTTAAATCAGGTCAATGGTCAAGATGACTGAGATTGTCCAATAATATAAATGGTATGTCCTCAAGCATTCATAATATAAGGAATATACTTGAGTTTAACGTGTTAAGATTAAAATTTGTACTCTCAATTCAAGGGAAGGCTCGATTGACGAGTATTGTCTATATTCATTCATTGTATTCCTTCTTCGTGAAACGTATGTTGGTGTGATATCATTAAGGGTTTGTTCTTATTTTTATGTTAATCTTAATATGTAAAATATGGATATGGTTGGAAATGATATGCATGGGGAAGTAAGGTGAATGCTCGATTATACATAGTATGTCTATCATGCATACATAATATGTCCTACACCATACCTTTTTATATGGGTAATCATTCATTCTATTTGAAACTCTATTATTGTTGAGGTTTAGCGACTGTAATATTAGTGAATGTGTATTCAACAGTAGGGATGTAGAAACATTTATTGTGGTGTAGAATATTATGTTAATAAATATTTTTGGGGAAAATTGAGTAAGGGTTGGAGATGATGTGCATGGGGAAGTAAGGTGAATGCTCGATTGTGTAGTGTTAGTGTTGGGTTATTGAGGTATTTGCTAATGGAGGTTGAATGTGTTGACAGCAACCTCCGTGGAATAAAGATTCTGTTAAGGCGTGCTAGTTTATTCTCTGTTAGTCCCAAGAGGGGGATAAAGATAATGAAGATAGTGAAGTAGAGGACAGAGGCTAGTTGGCCAATCATGATGTACGGGTCTTCTACTGGTTGGCCCCCGATTCAAGTTAAAATTAGGGTGTTGGCTACTAAAGTTCAGAAGAATAGTTTTGCTAGGGGGCGAAATATTAGAGTTCGCTGTTTAGAGGTATGAAGAAGTGGCATAAGGAAAAGAACTATGATGGAGAATAGAAGGGCTAAAACTCCGCCCAATTTATTTGGGATTGAGCGAAGGATAGCGTATGCAAATAAGAAATACCACTCGGGCTTGATGTGAGGTGGGGTAACTAGTGGGTTGGCTGGTGTGAAGTTGTCTGGGTCGCCCAGGAGGTTGGGGGCGAAGGTGGAAAGGAGGGCTAGCAGGGCTAGTATTAGTGCGAAGCCAAAGATATCTTTGTAGGAGTAATAGGCATGAAATGGGATTTTGTCTAGGTTGGAGTTGAGGCCCGTCGGGTTTGAAGACCCCGTTTGGTGGAGAAAGAGGAGGTGGAGCATGGAGGCGCCTGCAATAATAAATGGGAGAATGAAGTGAAATGTGAAGAACCGTGTTAGGGTTGCATTGTCTACTGAAAATCCGCCTCAGATCCACTGAACAAGCTCGGTTCCGATGTATGGGGCAGCAGAGAGTAGGTTCGTAATAACGGTTGCTCCCCAAAAAGATATTTGTCCTCACGGGAGAACATAGCCTACAAATGCTGTAGCTATCACTAGAAATAAAAGAATTACGCCAATATTTCAGGTCTCTTTAAAGAGGTATGAGCCATAGTACATGCCCCGTCCAATATGTAGGTAAATACAGATAAAGAAGAATGAGGCGCCATTTGCGTGGAGGTTTCGTAAGAGTCAGCCGTTATTTACGTCTCGGCAGATATGAGCTACGGACGAAAAAGCTATAGATGTATCGGCGGTGTAATGTATAGCCAAGAATAATCCTGTTGCGATTTGGGCAACTAGGCACACCCCTAAGAGGGATCCGAAATTTCATAGAGAGGAGAGGTTTACTGGTGCGGGAAGATCAATAAATGAGTTGTTAATAATTTTTATTAGTGGATGGGTTTTACGAAGTACAGGGGCCATTAGTGTTCTTATAGTTGAATACAACAACAGTTTTTCAGACTGTAAGTCTAGGTTAAAGTCCTTGTAGGAATTATGACTATTTTGTTCGAGTTGGGATTAATTGTTGGGCTGTTGGCGGTGGCTTCCAACCCATCTCCATATTATGCTGCCCTTGGGTTAGTGGGGTCGGCTGGGGTGGGGTGTTTAATTTTAATAGATAGTGGAGTTTCTTTTTTGTGCTTAGTTCTATTTTTAGTTTATTTGGGCGGGATAATGGTAGTTTTTGCTTATTCTGCGGCTTTAGTGGCTGAGCCTTATCCGGAGGCCTGGGGGGGCGGAGCTGTTTGGTCCTACATTGTTGTTTATGTCACCTTGTTAGGGGCTTGATGAGTTATTGGGGGGGTTAGTGAGGGGGTAGCAGGAGTAGATGCTGTGGGTGTGTTTGTGGAGGATTGATTTGGGGTAGCAACAATATTTTTTTGGGGAGGAGAAATGTTAATAATAGTTGGGTGAGCTTTGTTACTGACGTTGTTTGCAGTCTTAGAGGTAGTTCGGGGCCATTATAGTGGTGTCTTGCGAGCTGTAAGACAACTAGACATAATATAGTGGAAAAGATGAAGATAGAGAGGTAGATTTTAATTTGTCCCTGTTGGATTTCTTGATTTTTTATGATTGGGGGCAGTTGGAGTTCTGCTAAACCTTTTGGCCCAATCTTTTCTAGTCAAAGGGTATCAATTAGGTGTGAAGAGACACGTAGGCTTAAGTTTATCATTCAGGACGGCAGAATTCGGTGTACTGTAGTTGGATAAAAAGAGGTATTAATTGTCTTGGTGATGTTTATTTGTCCAGGGGACTTAGTTCAGGAAATGTTGGCTAAATCTAAGGCAATAAGGAAACCCAGGATTGTAACTACAATGGCAGAAATTTTTTGGTATGTTGGTATAGTTATGGTGGTTGGTGAAGATGGGATAATGATCTGATTTAGTAGAAGGCCGGCGATAATGCTGCCAAAAGCAAGGCGTTTGATTGGGTTAATAATAGTGGGGTTGTTTTCATTAATAGAGGACGTGGGGAGGAAGCGGGGATACTGTATGGATGCGAAGAAAATTACTCGCAGGCTGTAGACGGCTGTAAACGACGTGGCAAGGATAGTCAGCACTAAGGCTCATGCATTTACGTCAGAAGTGTTAATTGCTTCAATAATTGCGTCTTTTGAGAAGAATCCTGCAAGGTATGGGGTTCCTATAAGGGCTAGGCTGCCGACTGTCACACATGTTGTTGTAAATGGCAGGGTTTTTTGTAGACCCCCTATTTTTCGGATGTCTTGCTCATCGTTTAGGCTATGAATAATAGATCCCGAGCAAAGGAATAACATGGCTTTAAAGAAGGCATGTGTGCAAATGTGAAAAAATGCTAGGTGTGGCATGTTTAACCCAATTGCCACGACTATTAGGCCAAGCTGGCTTGATGTTGAAAAAGCAATAATTTTTTTGATATCATTTTGGGTGAGAGCACATGTAGCTGCGAATGCGGTTGAGATGGCCCCCAGGCATAGGCAAGTTGTAAGAGCAGTTTGGTTATCTTTAATTATAGGGTGAATGCGAATAAGTAAAAATACTCCAGCTACAACTATTGTGCTAGAATGGAGTAGGGCTGATACAGGGGTAGGGCCCTCTATGGCAGAGGCAAGTCATGGGTGGAGTCCAAACTGGGCTGACTTACTCGCAGCAGCAACGATAAAGGCTAGTAAAAGGGGGGTGGAGTTATTTAATGAAAAAATAAAATTTAGGTCAATTGAATTGTAGGAGGAAATTAATCAGAATATGGCAAATAAAAATCCAATATCCCCGATTCGGTTGTACAGTACTGCTTGAAGTGCAGCTGCTCCTGCGTTGCTTCGTGTAAAATATCAGCCAATTAGAAGGTATGATATAATACCAACGCCCTCCCACCCAATAAATAACATAAGTAGATTACCAGCTGATACCAGGAGTATTATGGCTAAAAGAAAGATAAGCAGGTACTTAAAAAATAGTTGAATCTTAATATCATCGTGTATATATCACAGGGAATATTCAATAATGCTTCATGACACTATTAGGGCGATTGGAATAAAAAGGATTGAATATTGGTCGAGTTGAATTATTAGGCTAAGTGGGGTTGTTAAGACGTTGAATCATTTTCAGGAAATTACGGCAGATTGGGAGCTTTCATTGATTATTAAAATCGCTGGAATTATTGAGACAAAGAAAGCTGTTTTAATAGCGGTTTTTGTTTTAAAGTGGAAGTCTGCTGAATTAGGGTTAAGAAGAGGAACAATAAGAGACAATATGCTAATTAGATACGTTGTTAATGCAATTATTGGAAAATTCATGGCAAATACTTAGTGCTACTTAAGATATTGGCGTGGGCGAGCTTGCTATGGAATTGAACCATAGTGGCGAGTAATTAGCAGTCCTCGTTAGCCCAGTCAGGCTCGGTGAATAGGGGGTTATTAGTCCCCATCTCTAGAATCACAGGCTAGAATTTTTAATAAACTATATTCACAAAATATTAGGGTTGGTTTTAGCATTAAAAGAAGAGCGGGCAGGATATGAAGGGTAAGAAGAATATGTTCTCGGGTTTGCATCGGGGGAAAAGAGTTTAGGTGGGTCGGGAGGTGTTCACGTTGTGAGGCTCAGAACATATATAAAGAGTAGGCTGTTGTAAAAATAATGCCAAGTCCTGTTAAAATAAGTGTCAGGTTTGATCACTGAAATAGTGATACTAGAATTGATATTTCTCCAATAAAATTAGGAGATGGGGGAAGGGCTAGGTTTATGAGAGCAGCCAGAAGTCATCAGGCCGCTGCCAGAGGGAAGACAATTTGGGTTCCTTGGAGTAATATTAGGGTGCGGGTGTTAGAGCGCTCATATGAAATGTTAGCTAGGCAGAAAAGAGCTGAAGAGACAAGGCCATGGGAAATTATTAGGACTATTGAGCCTACAATGCTTCATTCTGTTTTAATAAGAGATGCAGCAATTACTAGCCCTATGTGGCTGACTGACGAGAAAGCGATTATGGATTTCAGATCTGTTTGGCGGGAACATAAAATGGCTGAGAGAAGCACGCCAAATAGTGAAAATACGATGAGCGGCTTTGCCAGGGGGAGGAAAGAGTCGCTAACAAAGATGTTTATTCGTAAGATTCCATAGCCCCCTAGTTTTAGTAGGGTTCCTGCTAAGATTATTGATCCAGCAATGGGGGCTTCAACATGTGCTTTTGGAAGTCACAAGTGAAGGCCATAAAGGGGTATTTTGACTAAGAAGGCGACAAGGCAGGCCACCCATCAAGTGGACGAGCAGGTGGATAGGGTATAGTCTACAAAGAGGGATTTAGTTAATGAAATTGATATGGTCCCAAAGGTTTCGTGAAAATACAAAAGAGCGGTGAGAAGAGCCATAGAGCCAAATAAGGTGTAAAAAATTAAGTAGGTTCCGGCTAGCATACGTTCTTTTTGGGCGCCTCATCGTGTGATTACAATTAAAGTTGGGATTATTGTGGCTTCAAACATAATAAAAAATAGAATCATATTGTCTGCTAAAAATGCTAGTAAAGTTGTAATTTGAAGTATAATAATAGTGAAAATGTATGTTCGTTGTCGTGGAATCGGCTCTTTAGAGAGTTTACTTTGGCTAGCAAGAAGAGTAGGGGCTGTAAGTCAGCAGGTTAAGACTAGGAGGGGGGATGAAATTTCGTCAACAGTCAGGTAGTTATTCAAAAATGGGTTAATTTCTTGGGTTGTTAACCAGGCTGTGGATATAATGGCAATAATTAAGGACTGGGTTGTAATAACTTCTCACAACCGCTTTGAAGGAGCCAGTCAAGTTGATAAGAGTAGCGTGGCTAGGGGGATAGAGATTATTAGCATTGTAGTAGATTTAGGGTGCTTAGGTTGTCTGAGCCGTGGGAGCGGGCGGTGGCAATTATAAGTGAGAGGCCAAGGCCTGCTTCACATGCAGATATAGTCAGCATAATAACGGGGTACATTAGGGGGGCAATTAGGGTAAATTTTAGGGCCCATAGGCCAAGGCCGATGAAGATTGAGAGTATTATACCTTCTAAGCAGAGTAGAGCTGAAAGAAGGTGAGCTCGATGAAATGATAGGCCAATGAGGCTTAATATAAAAGTGGAAGAAAGTAATCAGGATTCGTTTGTTATCATAAAGGTGTTATGGGATAAAACCATAGTCTGCTGAGTCGAAATCAGCTGTCTTTTTTAGACTAACACCTCATTCAGCTCACTCTAGGCCTCCTTGAAGTCACTCGTAAATAAAGCCTAGGGTTAATAAGACAAGAATAATTGATGCTCAAAAAATGGATAGGGTTGGGTGAGGAAGTTGGGCTGCTCAAGGGGTTGGGAGGAGAAGAGCGATTTCTAAGTCAAATACTAAAAAAAGGATGGCCACTAAGAAAAATCGCATAGAATATGGGAGTCGGGCGGAGCCTAGTGGATCAAAGCCACATTCATAGGGTGAAAGTTTTTCTGAGTCTGGGTTAATTGTTGGTAGTCAGAAACTAATGGTGGCCAGAATTAAGACAATAATAAGAGTAAGTAGTACAAATAGGGACATTATTTTCTCCTGGGGTTTAACCAAGGCTTAATGATTGGAAGTCATTAGTACTAATTATACTAAGAAAATATGAGCCTCATCAATAGATTGAGACATATAAGAAAAGTCAGACTACATCAACAAAGTGTCAATATCATGCAGCTGCTTCAAATCCGAAGTGATGCTGGGCAGTAAAATGGAAGCTAATTTGTCGCAGAAGGCAAGTTAATAAAAATAAAGAGCCAATGATCACATGAAGGCCGTGGAATCCTGTTGCTACAAAAAATGTTGATCCATAAATTCCGTCTGCAATTGTAAAGGGGGCTTCGTAGTATTCTATAGCTTGCAGGGTTGTAAAGTAGAGTCCTAGAATAATGGTTAGGGCTAGTGATTGAATTGCCTCTTTGCGGTTACCTTGTATAATACTATGGTGGGCTCAGGTGACTGTTACTCCTGAGGCAAGAAGAACCGCTGTGTTTAAAAGGGGTACCTCAAAGGGGTTTAATGGGGAGATTCCAGTTGGTGGTCAGCACTCCCCAACTTCGAAGGTTGGGGCTAGGCTGGCATTATAAAATGCTCAGAAAAACCCGACGAAAAAGAAGACTTCAGAGGTGATAAATAGAATTATGCCATAGCGGAGTCCTTTTTGGACTGGGATTGTATGATGCCCTTGAAATGTGCCTTCACGAACGACGTCTCGTCATCATTGGTATATAGTTAAGAGTATTAGTATAAGTCCAAGAAGTAAAATTCAAGTTGATCCATAATGAAATCATATTGCTAGTCCAGTTGTTAACATAAAGGCGGCAGTTGCACCTGTAAGTGGTCATGGGCTGGGGTCTACTATGTGAAAAGCATGTGCTTGGTGTGCCATTAGGTGTTTTCTTGAAGGTATAGGCTTAGAAGGAGGACAAATACATATGCTTGAATCATTGCGACTGCAATTTCTAGTATTGTAAGGAGAAGGAGGGTGGCGAAGGTTAATGAAGAGACAGCTGGGTTTGAAAATAGGAGGGCTATTGTAGCAGTTGAGATAAGTTGAATAAGTAAGTGACCCGCTGTTAAATTAGCAGTAAGTCGCACTCCTAATGCTAGGGGTCGAATGAAAAGACTAATGGTCTCGATAATAATTAAGATTGGGATTAGTAGGGTTGGTGTTCCCTCAGGCAGGAAGTGACCGAGGGATGCTGTAAGTTGATTTCGAAAGCCAATGGCAACAGTGGCAAGTCATAGCGGGATTGCAAGTCCAAGGTTGAGTGAAAGTTGTGTAGTCGGGGTAAAAGTATAGGGGAGAAGACCAAGCAGGTTTATCCCGAGGAGGAAGATTATTAGAGATGTAAGAATCAGGGCTCATTTATGTCCTGGGGAGTTTAGCGGGAGAAAAATTTGTTTTGTAAAAGTTTTTACAAATCATGTTTGGACAGTTATAAGACGATTAGTCGTTCAACGATTACATGGTGTTGGGAAGAGAAGTCACGGAACCACGAGGGCAATAAGAATAAGTGGGACGCCAAAAAATGTTGGTGAAGCAAATTGGTTAAATAGGTTTAGGGTCATGGTCAAAATCATGGTTTATTAAGACCTTTAAAGGATTTAGGGGCAGGGTCATTTAAGTGAGTATAATTAGAGGTTTTCACTGGTGAAAATAAAATAAATACTGTTCAGGCAGTAAATAAAATAAAAAATCATGGGGCGGGGTCAAGTTGTGGCATGTCATTAAGGGTGGTTGGAAGTCACCTGTCTACAGCTTAAAAGGCTGTCGCTTGGTCCTATAGCTTCTTAATGAGGCATCTACTGAGGCAGAAGATCAGTTTAAAAATTCTTTAATGGGTAGAGATTCAACAACAATTGGTATAAAGCTGTGGTTGGCTCCGCAAATCTCGGAGCATTGCCCATAGTACACGCCGGGCCGCGAAATAATGAATGAGGTTTGATTTAATCGCCCGGGAATTGCGTCTAATTTTACGCCTAATGAGGGGACAGCTCATGAATGCAGGACATCCTCTGCTGTAATTAAGGTTCGGGTGGTTATTCCTACAGGGGTGGTTATTCGGTTATCAACTTCTAAGAGGCGAAATTGCCCTGGGAGGAGGTCTTTGGTGGGGATTATATATGAGTCGAAGCTTAGGTCATTAAAGTCTGAATACTCGTAGCTTCAGTATCATTGATGGCCGATAGCTTTTACTGTAACGTCTGGATTACTTACCTCATCCATTAGATAGAGAATGCGAAGCGATGGGAGAGCAATTACAATTAAAATAATGGCTGGCATAATTGTTCATACTATTTCAATTTCTTGTGCGTCGATTGTGTTTGTGTTGGAGAGTTTTGTACTCATAAGGGTAGAAATGATATATAAAACGAGGGTGCTGATTAGAAAGACTGCTATCAGCGTGTGGTCGTGGAAGTGTAAGAGCTCCTCTATAATTGGAGATGCTGCGTCTTGGAATCCGAGTTGAAGTGGGTGGGCCATTAGAGGAATACAAGGGTCTAACTTGTAATTTTGTCTTGACAAGGCAGTGTTATTATTTAACTAATCCCTCTAAGAAAGTGACAGAACGGTCATGTACCTGGCTTGAAACCAGTGGATGGGGGTTCAATTCCCTCCTTTCTCGATTTAATTGGTTTGAGAAAAAGAAGCTTCTTCAAATGTGTGATGAAGAGGGGGGAACCCATAGAGTCATTCTACATTAGTTGAGGTTATGCTTGCGGAGATAAGAAGGCGTTTTGATGAGAAGGCCTCTCAAATAATAAATATTATGATAATTACGGCCACTAAAGAAATTAGTGAGCCGATAGATGAGACGGTGTTTCACAGAGTATAGGCGTCAGGGTAGTCTGAGTATCGTCGTGGCATGCCCGCCAATCCGAGGAAATGTTGAGGGAAAAAGGTTAAGTTTACTCCAATAAATATTGCTCCGAAGTGAATTTTTGCTCAGGTCTCGTGAAGTGTATAACCAGTAAACAAGGGGAATCAGTGAACAAATCCGGCCATGATGGCGAATACAGCTCCTATTGATAACACATAGTGGAAATGAGCGACAACATAATAAGTATCATGAAGGACAATATCTAAAGATGAGTTTGCCAAGACAATGCCTGTTAATCCTCCAACAGTGAATAAAAAGATAAAGCCTAGGGCTCATAGTATGGGGGCGTCTCACTTAATTACTCCGCCGTGCATTGTGGCCAGTCAGCTGAAGACTTTTACCCCTGTTGGGATAGCAATAATTATTGTTGCAGACGTAAAATAAGCACGGGTATCTACATTAAGGTCTGTTGTAAACATGTGGTGGGCTCAGACAATAAAGCCCAGAAGGCCAATTGACATTATTGCTCAAACCATTCCTATATAACCAAAAGGCTCCTTTTTGCTTGAATAAAATGTGACTACATGCGAGATAATTCCGAACCCAGGAAGAATTAGAATATAAACTTCGGGGTGCCCAAAGAATCAAAAAAGGTGTTGGTATAAGATTGGATCTCCTCCCCCAGCAGGATCAAAAAATGTTGTATTTAAGTTCCGGTCTGTTAGAAGTATGGTGATGCCTGCCGCAAGAACTGGAAGAGAGAGAAGGAGTAGAACGGCGGTGATTAGCACAGATCATACAAACAGGGGCGTCTGATATTGTGTTATTGACGGAGGTTTTATATTTAAGGTTGTAGTAATAAAGTTAATTGCCCCCAAGATGGAGGATACACCTGCAAGGTGTAGAGAAAAGATAGTTAAATCAACCGACGGGCCTGCATGAGCAAGGTTTCCGGCCAGAGGCGGATATACCGTTCAGCCCGTACCGGCACCGGCTTCGACCCCGGCGGAGGCTAGGAGAAGTAGGAATGATGGGGGGAGCAGTCAAAAGCTCATGTTATTCATTCGAGGAAAGGCCATGTCGGGGGCTCCAATTATTAGAGGCACGAGTCAGTTACCGAAGCCCCCAATTAAAATTGGTATAACCATAAAGAAAATTATAACAAAAGCATGGGCAGTGACAATGACATTGTAAATCTGATCGTCACCCAGGAGGGAGCCTGGCTGGCTCAGTTCAGCTCGAATGAGGAGGCTGAGGGCAGTCCCAACCATTCCTGCTCAAGCCCCAAAGATCAGGTATAGGGTACCAATGTCTTTGTGGTTAGTTGAAAATAATCAGCGGGTAATTATCACGGGTAAGATGGCCGAGGGTGAGGCGGTGGCTTGTAGCTCCACCTAGGGAGGTTAAAGTCCTCCTCTTATCAGGTCCCGGGGTATTAGCACGCCGGATTGCAAATCCGGAGACGCAGAAGAAGTTCTGCCGGGGCTTCTCCCGTTTTAAAAACCGGGAGAAGTAGAATGAAGCTCGCTGGATTGAGCGTTTAGCTGTTAACTAAAATCTTGCGGGATCAAGGCCCGCCTTTCTAGAAGGCTTTAGCTTAGTTAAAGTATCTGATTTGCATTTAGAAGATGTAGGTTAATGTCCTGCAAGTCTTACAGAAACTAGAAGATTTTAACTTCTGCTTAGGGCTTTGAAGGCCCTTGGTCTAGGTTATCCTAAGTTTCTAAATCATGGCTATGATGGTGGGGGCAACGGGTAGGAGGAGAAGGGATAGGATTATTGGGGTGGCCAGGGTGTTTTTTGGTGGGCTAAATCATAGTGAGGAAGATGAGGATAGGCTTGGTGCCAGGGTGAGGGATATGGAGTATGTGAGGCGCAAATAAAAAAATAGGCTAAGAAGTGTGGACAATAAAATAACTAAGGCAAATATAATTATATCTTGCTTAATTATTTCTTGGGCAATAAATCATTTTGGTAAAAACCCTGTTAGTGGGGGCAGCCCGCTCAAAGATAGTAAAGAAAGCATTGAGAGTGCGGTGAGGGCTGGGGTCTTAGATCAAGTGGTTGATAGTTCGTATATATTTTTTGTGTTAAGGGTTATGAAAGTCATGAAAAGCGTTGATGTTATTAAGATGTAGAGGGAGAAGTTCATAAGGGTTAGCTGTGGGGAAATTTTTAGGATTGCTACCATTCAGCCTAGGTGGGCCACAGAGGAGAAGGCCAGGATTTTTCGGATTTGGGTTTGGTTAATGCCACCCCAGCCGCCAATTATGGTTGATAGGAGGCCTAGGGTAAGTATGAGGTTGAGGTTTACTGACTGCGAGAGTTGAAGGAGGAGGGCTATTGGGGCTAGTTTTTGTCATGTGGATAAGATAAGACCTGTTTGGAGCGTAGAACCTTGAAGTACCTCGGGGAATCAAAAATGAAATGGGGCAACTCCTAGTTTTATTGCGATAGCGATTGATAAAAGAGTGGCTGGAATGGGGTGGGTGGGTGTGTTAATGGCCCACTCTCCTAAAATGTAGGCGTTAAGAATGCTAGAAAATAGAATTAGGGCTGATGCTGCAGCTTGCGTTAAAAAATATTTTGTTGCGGCTTCAATGGCTCGGGGGTGTGGGGTTTTTGTTATTATAGGGATAATTGCTAATGTATTAATTTCAAGGCCAATCCATGCTAGAATTCAGTGGTAGCTTGATAATGTTAAAATAGTGCCGAGGGCAAGGCTTGAGACAATTATTGATAGGGCATATGGGTTAATTAGTAAAGGAGGGGGTTTAACCAACATGTTTGGGGTATGGGCCCAAAAGCTTATTTAGCTGACTTTACTAGAAAGTGGTAAAATGGAATTACAGAGGGTTTTGATCTCTCAGTTATAGGTTCAATTCCTATCTTTCTAAGGAAGCGAGGAGGTTTGAACTCCTATAGTCCTCCCTATCAAGGAGGCCCTTAGCTTTCAGGCACGTTTCCACGAGATTGGCGGGGTTAACAAGAGTGAAATTGGAAATGAGATATACCAGATTGTCAGCGCTAGTGTGAGGGGAAGGAAATTTTTTCAGACTAAGTGTATTAGTTGATCATAGCGAAATCGGGGGTAAGAGGCTCGTACTCAAAGGAAAATTATAGAAAGAATAGCTGACTTAAATATTAGAGACGTGGTGGAGAATGTTAATAAAAAAAGGGTAGAGGACCCTAGAAAAATAACAGCGGAGATTGTGTTTATCATTAAAATGTTGGCATATTCGGCGAGGAAAAATAAGGCAAATGGGCCTCCTGCGTATTCTACATTAAAGCCGGATACCAGTTCAGATTCCCCCTCAGTCAAATCAAATGGGGCTCGGTTCGTTTCGGCCAAGGTTGAGATGTATCATATTATGGCTAGGGGTCAAGTCGGAATAATTAGTCATATGGGTTCTTGGGTAATACTAAAATTTTGAAGGGAGAAGTTTCCTGACAGAAGGATTGTGCATAGAAGAATAAGGGCTAGGGTAACCTCGTATGAAATTGTTTGTGCAACTGCTCGTAAGGCCCCAATTAAGGCGTATTTTGAATTTGAGGCCCATCCTGAGCCCAAAATAGAATACACTGTAAGGCTTGAAAGAGCTAATATAAATATTACTCCTAGGTTTATGTCTGATAGTGAAATAGGTATAGGGATGGGGGTTCAGATAATTATTGCTAATGACAGAGCTATTGTAGGGGCTAATAAAAATAGGGTTTGAGATGAAGTTGATGGTCGAATGGGTTCTTTGGTAAATAATTTGATTCCGTCTGCAATTGGCTGGAGAAGACCCACTGGTCCTACAATATTAGGTCCTTTTCGGTGCTGCATGTAGCCTAGTACTTTGCGTTCAATTAAAGTGAGGAAAGCAACTGCCAGAAGAATTGGTGCAATATAACAAAGTGTGGAGATGATTAAAAATAGGTTCAAAGTTAACGAGAAGATTTGAACTTCTATAGAAAGGGTTTAGGTCTTTTGCAATACCAGGTTTTGCTACGTTAACAGCTCTTATCTAGAGCGAGGTTACAGGCTATTATACTATTAAGTTTATGTCATAGTTTAGTAGCAGTGGCTTGTGAAAATATAGGCCACGTTTCTTCGGTCCTTTCGTACTAGAAGAAACTCATGTATAGATAGAAACTGACCTGGATTACTCCGGTCTGAACTCAGATCACGTAGGGTTTTAATCGTTGAACAAACGAACCGTTAGTAGCGGCTGCACCACTGGGGAACCCTGATCCAACATCGAGGTCGTAAACCCACTTGTCGATAGGAGCTCTTGAAGTGGATTGCGCTGTTATCCCTAGGGTAACTTGGTTCGTTGTTCAAGTATATTGGGTCAATGGATGTCAATATGTTGATGCTTAGATGAGTAGTTCTTAGCTTAGAAAAAGATTCTTCCAGCATGGAGGTTGTATTATGCTCCGCGGTCACCCCAACCAAAAACTCATAGTCATGTTGCTTTGAAAATTTAGTAATTAGGAAATTTTTACTTTTTGTGGCAAGTGCTATATTGTTTAAAGCTCCATAGGGTCTTCTCGTCTTATAGTTTTATCCCCGCTTCTTCACGGGGAGATTAGTTTCACTGATTGGAAAAAGGAGACAGTATAACCTTCGTGGTGCCATTCATACTAGTCCACATTTAAAGAACAAGTGATTACGCTACCTTCGCACGGTTAGGATACCGCGGCCGTTGAACAGAGTCACTGGGCAGGCTGGACCTCTTATGGGGGTCAAGAGGCGATGTTTTTGGTAAACAGGCGAGGTTAATATTTGCCGAGTTCCTTCTTTTTCTTTTAATCTTTCTTAAAATGTCTTTGTGTTAAGTTAACATCAATTAAAGTAGGATTCTCTTGGTTAGTTACTACTTTGAGTTCAGGGGTGTTAATTATCAGTGGTTAGTCCTTTCTGATTTACACTTACATTTAAGAGAAGGGTCTTCTTCTTGTTACTAGTTTTAACATAAAATGTTCTATAAAATTATAGAATTACTCAGTACTGATTAAGGATTAAGATAAAAATTAAGATATTAGGCGTGAGAACAACTAAGCTTTGACGCAATTTTGAAGATGGCTGCTTTTAGGCCCACTTGGTTGTATGCTGGGCTAATCTTATCCATTAGTCTAGGTTGTATCCTGTTTCAAATAGGCTGTACCTTATTTGAATTACGCTGAAAGTTAGTTGATTGTTTTGGTAAACTGGGGTAGGGTTTCAGGCGGGACTTAAATCCATTTCTTGAGTAACCAGCTATCACTAAGTTCGTTAGGTCTGTCACCGCTACTTGAGGGTCGTCCCACTCTTTTGCTACAGAGACGGGTTCGCTCTTCTAGCTGCCCTGAAGTAGCTCACTTAGTTTCGGGAAGTCAAACTTAAATGCATTTTGCTTGATTAGACTAGTTAAACCATGATGCAAAAGGTACAAGGGGTAGTCTTTACTGTTTGTTGCTTGAAAATTTTTCATTATATATTTCATCATTCCCTTGCGGTACTATCGTTATAGCTCCAATTAATTTTTCAATCTCCTTTACTAGAACATTAAAATGGTTTATTAGGAAGGGGTGTGTTGGTTTTGTAGCATTTGAAACTGTTGGGCTAGGTTTTTGGCTCGAAATGGTCTGGTTTTCACGGACATTTTCTCGGTGTAAGCGAGATGCTTTAGTTAAGCTACATTGCGTTTCCAAGCACACCTTCCGGTATACTTACCATGTTACGACTTGCCTCTTCTGTTGTGCCTTGGTTTGTTAAGAACTGTGTTAGTGGCCTTGAAGAGGGTGACGGGCGGTGTGTACACACCCCAGTGCCGGGTTAAAATGGACATGCTGATTCCTTTTTACTGCTAAATCCGCCTTCTAACTAGGTTTCATAAATAGTTTTTCGTTTCTTCTAATATAGAAAGTGTAGCCCATCTCTTTCCATTTCATTTGCTGCACCTTGACCTGACGTATTGGTGAAATAACATTAAGCTCACTAATTGACGCTCACGGGGTAAGCTGACGACGGAGGTATACAGGCTGATTAACTAAAAATGGTGAGGTTAAACGTGGATTATCGATTATAGGACAGGCTCCTCTAGGGGGATGTGGGGTACCGTCAAGTCCTTTGGGTTTTAAGCTTAGCTCGTAGTTCCCTGGCGATTTGAGTGTAAATAAAAGTTTACGGCTGGGCATAGTGGGGTATCTAATCCCAGTTTGTTCCCCAGCTGTCGTGAATTCAAGTTGATTTAATTAGAGTAACTTTCGTTTTCGAGTTTCTTAATAAACAGGCGTGTCACAGCTCAGTTTTAATTTTACTCTAGTGGTGTATAACTTTAATCACGCTTTACGCCGGAGGAGGTCGACTTGAGCCACGTGGTGTAACCGCGGCGGCTGGCACCAGATTAGCCGGCTCTGTTTACTTTAACTGAGTCAAGCTTGCGCTAATGCTCAATGTTAATCACTGCTGAATTCCCTTGTGGGTGTGGCATAGCTAGGTGTTTTGGGCAGATTTTCGTGCCTGATACCAGCTCCTTCTCCCTAGGGGGGCTTAAAGGGCGTTTTCACAGGGGGGCGGATACTTGCATGTGTATATTAAGTAATAACTGACCTCAAGGTCAGGACCAAACCTTTGTGTTTAAAGGACTTTTTAGGGTCCATCTTAGCATTTTCAGTGCTATGCTTTGTTTAAGCTATTTAAACAGGATATAATTTAAATAGAATGCTAGCTTTGGGGGTTAGCTGTGGGAGTTAAATTCTCTCTGTCCTGAGCTTCAGGAAGGGTTTATTCTTCATTCTTTGGTTTACAAGACCAATGCTTTGAAATTAAGCTACTGGAGCAGCTTTTACTTGGACTTGCACCAAGAGGTACTGGAGCCTAAGACCAGGGGAAGACTGTTTTCCTTTAAAAGC